CCTGCCAAACAAAAGCTAAGAGAAAAAAAAACAGAGGTATGACTGGCATAACATCTACGATTGGATTCAAAAAAGCATAGGCTTCGGGCAATTTGCCGAAGAAAAAACTACTCGAATAAAGGGGCGAATTAATACAAATACAGATCAAACTAACGATATTAAGCATAACAGACATTTTGTTCTTGGAGATAATTGCATTTTGGTTGCATTTTTGATATAAGGAAAAAGAAAGAAAGTAAATAAGGTAGACAAAAAATCCTTCTTTTTCTTTGAATCCATCCAACCAAAAATCCTCCTTTTCTCAAAGGAGAATAGAAGAAACGATACTTTCATACAATATCTTAATTGAATTCTATGTAATGATCAATAAATTCAGTTGAATTCTGTATCTATATGTATTAAAATTCTAGTACCGGTCTATTCTATTATTCTATAGATATAGAAGATCTATATTCTATAGATATGGAATCTATCTAGATATTTATTTTGGCTGGAGTTGACAAACAACCAATAACAATATTATTGTTTCTTAGTGCCGATTAGAAATTGAAATGGGGCGTGGCCAAGTGGTAAGGCAACGGGTTTTGGTCCCGCCATTCGGAGGTTCGAATCCTTCCGTCCCAGCACGGATCCATTTCTCCATTATTCCCATATAAACCCTATCATAATATAAAAAGGAAGTGGGGGGGTGGAAGCAGTTAATCTATATTACTTTAAACATCTGTGTCTGTTCTAATTTCATTAACAAATGATCAAGTCCCATATTCTATACTATAGTAGATATAAAACATCTATAACAAACAGTGACAACAGTTCCGTTTATCTGATAGATAGGAGAAACCTTACCCATTTTTTTTCGATTTTGATTTTCGTAATCTGATTAAAAGAATCAAAATTCAAATATTAACTTACATTATTTTTTTATACATCTCATGAAAAAAAAGGATTTCTTTCTTCTTATCTTATTTCTTTCTTCGTTTCTTTGATCTATTTCAAATTTTTATTTGAAATTAGTGATGAGTCAATTCAAAAAGAAAGACCGATCTTCCTATAAAGATCAAAGGCAATGCTTATTGTCCAATTTTCTTCAAACCCAACCCAATCAAATTAAAGTAAATTCAAAAATGATGTTTAATTTAAATTTAAAATAGTTAATTTCATTTAGAAATATTCAAAAAAAATATATATTTTTAATGATTCCCTGTACGTGGAATCTTTGAAAAAGTAGGAAATCGTTTAATTTATCTTATTAAGTCACTTGAAGATGCAGATTCCAAAACTTATTCGTTATATAGATATATTATTTATATATGTAATATATTTACATATATATTATAGATTTCTTTTTTCTTTCTATTATCTATATATTCTATTAGTCTGTTAAATATGTTAAACATGTTGTCTTGCTAGGATTTTTTCAGAAAAATATTGTTTCATATATTCATATATAGAAAGAAGAAAAAGTGTAGATTGCGATGTCTATGGACAGCTGAACCGATGACTATTCATGATTCCATAATTGAATCAATTCCATACCGGTTCCAAATTAGAGGAATGTTATGGTAAAACTTCGTTTGAAACGATGTGGTAGAAAGCAACGTGCGACTTGAAGGACACGACCCGTTGTGGATTTTTACATCCACCATTTTCGATTTGTCTAGAAATGAGGTGCTCTTGGCTCGACATTGTTTGTTCTGTTACACTTGAACCCTTCGTTTTTTGTCGGGTTGTAAATAGTCCATGATGGAGCTCGAACCGAAAGTATTAATTCATTTCTCAGGGGCAAGGATCTAGGGTTAATGCCAATCAACTGGAACAACTTCGTAAATATATGGAAAATCGAAAGGATCCAATTCGAGCAAGTTTCCAATTCAAAAGCAAAACTTGTTGAAATTGATCCAAATTTTTCGATTCAACGTGTATCATACTAGAATCAACCGTCCATAGGATTCTTTGATAGAAAGAAATAAAAAAGGGTATGTTGCTGCCACTTTGAAAAGATTAAGAAACACCGAAGTAATGTCTAAACCCAATGATTAAAAATAGGAATAAAGGGTTTAAAAACAAGGAAACACCCTTTTTGTTGTTAAGTCTTTCGATAGTCTCAATAACTGGATCCGACTAAAGAATCCAAATAGAATTTGAAATAGTTTAACCGGGATAAACGAAAGGGAGTAAAGACTACTCAATAAATGAAATTCACTAAAGATTATTCTTTGAGCTATTTGAGAGTTATCCGACTTGAGTTATGAGTACGAGCGGTTTCTTTTTCATTTTTCAGGAAGAAAAATGAATGGAATCGTAGTCTAATTGATTTTATAGGCCCATTTGTTATTTAATTTATTAGAATTGGATACATAGACAAAACTTCGAATTAAATCATTTTTTCTCGAGCCGTACGAGGAGAAAACTTCCTATACGGTTCCAGGGGGGGTATTGTTCATCTATATCTATCCCAATGAGCCGTCTATCGAATCGTTGCAATTGATGTTCGATCCCG